CTTCTTTATCTTTACCCCATAGAGACATTGAATAGAACGAACTGCTTTTTTTCCCACTATAAGTTTGAAAATAAACGTTTAAATGTCCTTCAAAAGCAAGTAAATAGATCCGAAACATATAAAATGCAGTTAATCCTGCTGTGGACCAAGCTATTATTGCAAAAATAGGTGAATACAACCAACTATCATTAAGAATTTCATCTTTGGACCAAAAACAAGCAAGGGGTGGAATACCAGAAAGAGAAAGTGTACCCAATAAAAAAGAAGTTTTTGTAATTGGTACATATTTTCTTAAACCGCCCATAAGAACCATATTCTGACTTTTATCTGGAGAATATCCAACAATAGCTTCCATCGCATGAATAATTGATCCAGATCCTAAGAACAACAATGCCTTCGAATAAGCATGAGTAATCAAATGAAATAAAGCAGCTCGATAAGACCCCATACCTAGAGCTAACATCATATAACCCAATTGAGACATTGTAGAATAAGCTAAGCTTTTCTTAATATCTTTTTGAGCAAGAGCTAAAGTGGCTCCTAAAAATAATGTTATTATACCTATCAAAGCTATTAGATTTAGAATGTAAGGTATAACTATGAAAAGAGGAAGAAGCCGAGCTACAAGAAAAATTCCTGCTGCTACCATAGTAGCGGCATGTATAAGAGCCGAAATGGGGGTAGGCCCTTCCATGGCATCAGGTAACCATACATGAAGGGGAAATTGGGCGGATTTAGCAACAGCGCCGGCAAATAATAGGAAGGCGCATAAAGTAACAAATAAAAAATTAACTTCATTATTATAAACCAAGTTATTGAATATTTCAAACAAATCCCGAAATTCGAAACTACCTGTTATCCAATAAAAACCCAAAATTCCTAATAATAAACCAAAATCCCCGACACGATTAGTTACAAACGCTTTTTGACAAGCATTCGCGGCACTGGGTCGTGTGAACCAAAAACCTATTAATAGATAAGAACACACTCCAACTAATTCCCAAAAAATATAAATTTGTATCAAATTAGAACTAGTAACTAATCCCAACATTGAAGTATTGGAAAAACTCATATAAGCAAAAAATCTCAAATATCCCTGATCATGAGACATATAATTGTCACTATAAATAAGAACCATAATTCCAACAGTAGTGATTAATATCGACATAATAGAAGTAAGTGGATCAACCAAGCAGCCAAATTCTAAAGAAAAATCATTATTGATGGTCCAAGACCATACATATTGATAGACAGAATTATTATTTATTTGCTGAATAGAAAAAAGGGCTGAAAAAACCATAACTATACTTAATAATAAAACACTAGGAAAAGCCCACATACGGCGAAGATTTTTTGTTGCCGTTGGAAAAAGTAGAAGTCCAGTTCCAATTAAGATAGGAACTGGAAGTGGAATGAAAGGTATAATCCATGAATATTGGTATGTATATTCCATAAAAAAAAAAAAAAAAAAAATTTATCTTAATTAATTGTTTCTGAGTCACCGGTTCTTATTTCTTTTCTTTTGAAAGGGGTCGGTTAATAAAAAAAAATTAAGATATATAAAATAAAACTTAAATAGAATTTTCTAGCCTTAATTATTCTGAATCTTTCCAAACTACTTCAAATATTTAAAATCAAGAGGTTCTAATTGGTCAAATGATATAAATAAGTCACTAGTGAAAAATAAATACGTATTTAATTTTATTAATACTGAATTATTAATATTAAAGTTAATACTGAATTATTAATATTAAAGAATTATTAATATTAAATTCAAATTTTAAAATAAAATTTTATGAAGATAAAAAATGAAAATTAGAATTTTCATTTTAATTATTACGTATTACAATAATTTTTTTATATCTATAGAACAAGGATAAATAATTATACCAAAAACAGTATTTGATATGAATCATAAAGCCCATAACTAAAACTATTTATTGTAATTCGGTTATTTAGAATCATTACCCAATTTGTTTTGTAACTAATTGTTTGTCTTCCATTACAATAAAAGCTATTTGTAGGAAATGCTATGATATCCAACACTTTAATTTTACGGAAAAAAAAGGGGGCAAATAAAATGCCTTTAAATTATGTATTTTGTATCCTTTAACAGATTAACTACTAGTCTCATTTGATAATTAAAATTTTGTGGACTCTTTCTTCGAGCTTGAACAATTAAATTAATATTAAATTACAATTAAATTAATATTAAATTAATAGAAAAAATTATTAAAGTTTTTTTTATTTTTTAATTATTTTTATTTTTTAATTAAGCGGGAGAAGGGTTGGGTTAGTAAACTTTTCGATTTTTTTATTACATGTATAAATGTAACACGACGAAAATAGAAAGAAAACGAAACGGACAATCTTTCTTTTTTTTTTTTTTTTATCAACTTCAATCTATTTGGCATAGTGTACCTTATCGTTCTTATTAATATTTTATGTGATTTTTACCCCCCTTTTTTTGGAGTCTAATTTAGAGAAAAAATAGATAGAGAATAGTAAAGAACAATTGATTTTGAACAATAGATGTCTTTCACATCCAACCGAAAAACCTATTATAACTTTTTAATGGCAGTTCCAAAAAAGCGCACCTCTATTTCAAAAAAACGTATTCGTAAAAATATTTGGAAAAGGAAGGGATATAGGGCAGCATTGAAAGCTTTTTCGTTAGCGAAATCTCTTTCTACCGGGAGTTCTAAAAGTTTTTTTTGTGTAACAAATAAATAATCTGAATCGTTCTAATAACTAATAAAGTGATATAATTTTGTTTATAGTTTATTTATAAGATTTATAAGTCAGATTTATAAGTTATAAAAATGGTAAGATTTATAAGTTATAAAAATGATAAATAATATTTGTCAATTATAATTTATATTAACAGCATAATAGTATAGTAAATAGTAAAAGAATAAATATTAATATATAAGATAAATTACAATATAAACAATATACATTAAAAATAAAATAAATAAAAAAGAATTAGTCTCATAATGTTTTAATTTATGAGAATATAAAATTGAATTTGTTTTACTTTAATTTGAAGCCAAATTTTTCTTTCGTTTCTGATATAGATAAGAATTCTGTTGTCTACTGAATTCTAAAAATGAATGGTACTTTTTTGTTTGAAAAAAGGGTAAACGCAAGCGCAAGGTTTCGCCTTTCATTTTAGTATGTTTTATCATTTTCCGGATGGGGATTATCACTTCCCCATCGCCCTTACTCAATAATAAAAAGAATTTTTTTTTTTTTTTTTATTTTATATTATAAAGAAGAGGTCGTTGAAACTAATTGATTAAGTTTCAAATGTTTTTTATAATCTTTTAAACCATTATTTTGGGTTTTCGAAATTATTATCACTATATAAATTCCTTAAACCAAACCCAATTAAATTAAATTAATAAAAGCCCCGTTTACATTTTTAGGTAGTTATATGACGAATGCGCCAATTTTGAGTGATCTATTTTAGATCCTATGTTTCGATTGGAAGATCGATCAAGATATAATATATATATATATTAATTAATATTAATTAAAAAATTTAGAAAATATTTTGAAGTACGGTACAATTTCTATACGAAATTTTTTTATATGATTGATACGACCATCCCAAATACCTAACTTAATGGGTTTGCTAAATCTTAACGCAAATTCTCTACACAACAAAAAATCCTAACGCAACCTAACTATGCAAATATTTACATAAATCTTTTGAGTGTATCGATGAAATTGTGTTATATAAAAATTCTATTTTTTTATTAATCGATAAATAATCGATAAAATGAAGTTTTTATTTTAGATTAATAAAATAAATGATAAAAGAAATTAATCATTAAAAAATGCAAACGAGGCATAACATTTTTTTTTTACTTATATCCAGGGATTGAAGTAAAAATTATCTAGTTACAACTGTTACATTTTAGTTTTAGGAGAGCATAAAGTAATAGCCTACGAAAAAATACATTGTTAGTTCAGTTAAATAAAATTGACATCCTAAAATACTAAATAACTAAATAAAACGAAAATACTAAATAACTAAATAAAAAGATAATAATAAGAAAAATCAATATTATTAACGTTAACGAAAACGTTTTAATCCCTAATTTTTAAACAAGTTTTTATTCATCAATTTGAATGGTTTCCTAAAAAAAATATTGGATTGAATTAACTCCTTCAAGCTCGACGATTGAATAAAAATAGGTTATTATGATTTCGAATAAGCCGCTATGGTGAAATCGGTAGACACGCTGCTCTTAGGAAGCAGTGCTAGAGCATCTCGGTTCGAGTCCGAGTGGCGGCATGGCATCTTCTAAAAGAGTAAGTCCTATAATGAATTCAATTCCCGATTTCAATTCCTATAATTGAGGGACGCCCTTATTAATTTAATAATTTTTATGATATTTTCAACTTTAGAGCATATATTAACTCATATATCCTTTTCGATCGTTTCAATTGTAATTACAATTCATTTGATAATTTTATTAGTCGATGAAATCGTAGGACTAGATGATTCGTCAGAAAAGGGGATGATAGCTACTTTTTTCTGCATAACAGGATTATTAGTTACTCGTTGGATGTATTTGAGGCATTTACCATTAAGTGATTTATATGAATCATTAATTTTTCTTTCGTGGAGTTTTTCCTTTATTCATATTATTCCGTATTTTAAAAAACATAAAAACCATTTAAGCGCAATAACCGCGCCAAGTGCTATTTTTACTCAAGGTTTTGCTACTTCGGGTCTTTTAACTGAAATGCATCAATCCGCGATATTAGTACCCGCTCTCCAATCCCATTGGTTAATGATGCACGTAAGTATGATGGTATTGAGCTATGCAGCTCTTTTGTGTGGATCATTATTATCACTAGCTCTTCTAGTCATTACATTTCGAAAATTCATAAGGATTTTTAGTAAAAGCAATAATTTAGAAAATGAGTCAGTTTACTTTAGTGAGATTCAATACGTGAACGAAAGAAACAATGTCTTACGAAACACTTCTTTTATTTCGTCTCAAAATTATTACAGGTATCAATTGATTCAACAATTGGATCGTTGGAGTTATCGTATTATTAGTCTAGGGTTTATCCTTTTAACCGTAGGTATTCTTTCGGGAGCAGTATGGGCTAATGAAGCATGGGGATCATATTGGAATTGGGATCCAAAGGAGACTTGGGCATTTATTACTTGGACCATATTCGCTATTTATTTACATATTAGAACAAATAAAAATTTTGAAAGTGTAAATTCTGCAATTGTGGCCTCAATGGGCTTTCTTATAATTTGGATATGCTATTTTGGGGTTAATCTATTAGGAATAGGGTTGCATAGTTATGGTTCATTTACATTAACATCTAATTGAATAAAAGACTTGACGAATATAAACATAGGACGGCATACAGGTATATATACGAAAACTTCATGTAAACAATCAAGAACCATTTGAATCAAGTAATGGAAATGATTCAAATGGTTCTCACAAATTCAAAAAATATCTAGTTATAATAGAATTCCAATTTATTTATTTTACTTAAAAGAATATAAAAGACTCATTTTTTTATTGTACAATCAACCATTTTTAAAATCATGGGATTTCAGTTTCATTTTTTGGTTTACTCACAAAAACTATCGAAAAAAATAATTGGATAGAATAGCTTCGACCTTGTCAACTGATAATGATAAAACGAAATCGGGATAAACACCAATACCTATTACAGGTAAAAGGATAGAGATCGAAACAAATAATTCTCGCGGTCCAGAATCAAAAAAATAAGAGTTTGGGGCATTAAAAAGCTTGTATCCATAGAACATCTGGCGTAACATAGATAATGAATAAATAGGAGTTAATATCATTCCAATTGCCATTACAAAAGTAATTAATATTTTTGTCATTAAAAGATATTTTTGACTAGTAAGTATTCCAAAAAAAACTAACAATTCGGCAACAAAACCGCTCATGCCCGGTAATGCAAGAGAAGCCATTGATAAGATACTGAAAGTCGTGAATATTTTTGGAATTGCGATAGCCATTCCGCCCATTTCGTCGAGATAAACAAGACGTATTCTATCATAACTCGTTCCGGCCAAGAAAAAAAGCGCAGCGCCAATAAATCCGTGAGAGATTATTTGTAAAATGGCTCCGTTGAGTCCTGTATCGCTTATAGAACCAATTCCTATAATTATGAAACCCATATGAGATACAGAAGAGTAGGCTATTCTTTTTTTTAAATTACGCTGACCGGGAGATGTTGAAGCTGCATAGATTATTTGAATTGTGCCTACTATAATCAACCAGGGAGAGAATATAGAATGGGCGTGGGGTAATAATTCCATATTGATCCGAACCAATCCATACGCTCCCATTTTTAATAAGATTCCGGCTAAAAGCATACAAGTACTGTAATGTGCCTCTCCATGGGTGTCTGGTAACCATGTATGTAAGGGTATGATCGGTGATTTGACAGCAAAAGCAATAAGAAATCCAATATAGAATATTATTTCCAGTGCTACAGGATACGATTGATTAGCTGATGTTTCAAAATTTAATGTTGGTTCATTGGAACCATATAAACCAATACCCAAAACTCCCATTAATAAAAAAACAGAACTTCCTGCAGTGTACAAAATAAATTTTGTAGCTGAATACAAACGTTTCTTTCCCCCCCACATGGATAGAAGTAGATAAACTGGAATTAATTCTAACTCCCACATGATGAAAAAAAGTAAAAGGTCTCGAGAAGAAAATGGTCCTATTTGACCGCTATACATTGCTAACATCAGAAAATGGAATAGTCGGGAATCTCGAGTAATCGGCCGAGCCGCTAAAGTAGCTAAGGTTGTGATAAATCCTGTCAGTAAAATGGGTCCTATAGAAATTCCATCTATTCCCAATCTCCAGTAAAAATCAAAAAAATTGATCCATTTATAATCCTCTGTCAGTTGCATTAATGGATCATCCAATTGGAAACGATAACCGAATGCATAGGTTGTTAGAAGGAGTTCTATTATGCATATACCTATAGTATACCACCTAATTATCTTATTTCCTCTATGAGGGAGAAAGAAAATTAAGGAACCCGCGAATATTGGCAAAACTACAACTAGCGTTAACCAAGGAAAATTATTCATGGTAAAAACAAGATAAACTTGGACCAGAAAAACCCGTGCTCAAAATAAATAGTTTTTGAGCGCGGGTTTTTGTCGGTAAAGGTAAAAAAATCAAATGTATTCAAGTAGGGTTTTCTGGAACGTATTAATAAGCCAGACCCATACTTCGAGTTGTTTCATGCCATAAATAAACTCGAACACTCAAGAAATCTGTCGGACAGGCGGATTCACATCTCTTACAACCGACACAGTCCTCTGTTCTTGGAGCAGAAGCAATTTGCTTAGCTTTACACCCGTCCCAAGGTATCATTTCTAATACATCCGTTGGGCAGGCGCGCACGCATTGAGTACACCCTATACACGTATCATAAATCTTTACTGAATGTGACATTTGGATCTATAAATTTTTGAATGTCAGAAAGTTTCGATCTAGTAAACTTGTAAATGAATCATATATTTAGACACCAGATGAATCAATAATTTATCATAATTTTTCTAATCAATCTACTTCTGGATTGACTCATGCGATAGAGCCAAGATACTTTAATTTCTTACATTTTTGAAAACATGTATTATTACGTAATGTATGGTCATGGTAATTCTAATTTATGAATATTAAAATTTATATGATTAATACTACTTATTCAACAAATTCGATTGATTGATACGAGTTGATTTTCTGTTACGATAAATTGATGAAACAATAGCCGGGCCAATAGCTGCTTCAGCGGCTGCAATAGCTATAACAAAAATCGAGAAAATATTTCCTTTTAATTGGCGACTATCAAAAAAATCAGAAAATGTTACGAAATTCATATTAACCGCATTCAGTATAAGTTCAAGACACATAAGGGCTCTAACCATATTCCGGCTCGTGATCAATCCATAGATACCGATAGAAAATAAGTAGGCACTCAAAACAAGTACATGTTCGAGCATCATTGACCAACTCCTTATCAATTTCGATTCATTTCAATATGAACTGAACAACAATTCAACAGATTCAATTGACTAGAATAAAAAAAAGTACGGAACAAAGGCAGATTTTCTATTGTTAATAGAATAGATTGAATAATTTCTATTTTAGACATAAACAATCTTTAATTAAAGGGAAATAAATGGAATGTAATAAAACCGAACAGAGTTTAATGTGCATTGCTAATTCTATAAATTTTTTACTGTCGCGCCACGGCAATTGCACCTATCAAAGCGGCTAAAAGAATTATCGAAACGAATTCAAATGGAAGAAAAAAATCTGTTGATAAATGAATTCCAATTTGTTGACTATTACTTATCAAATCTTGCTCTATAATCTGATTTGATCTTGTAGTCCAAATAATTCCGTACCATGACGTATCCGTAATAATAATCATGAGTAAAACAAAAATACTTGTACAAACTGGCAAAGTAACCACATCCCCAATGGTCCAAAGATTCAAATCTTTGTAATATTCTGAACCATTCATGAACATCACAGCAAATACGATTAAAACATTTATAGCTCCCACGTAAATAAGGAGTTGTGCAGCAGCTACAAAATAAGAGTTTAATAGAATATAGAATAAGGATATACAAACAAGAACCAGTCCCAATGAAAAGGCAGAATAAATGGGGTTGGTAAATAATACCACCCCCATACCTCCTAGTATAAGAACCGATCCCAGAAAGACTAAAAGAAAATCATGTATTGGTCCGGGCAAATCCATTATATGTAAAATAAGAGATAAATAAATAGAAATGTTTTTCATGACCTTATTGAGACCCGACCAGAAAATTTTTTTTTTATGATTTTTGAGCAATTCCTAATTTAATCCTAAGTAAATAAATACTAAGGGATATGAATAAATGTGAGTACTATTATTGGACTAATTTCATTCTTTATCTGAAAGAGTCGTTCTAATTCTAAACGATATATTTTAAAACAATTATGGATATATTAATTAATGGATTTTCAATCCAAATTAAGACGCGTTTCTTACCAACCAATCAATAGTTGGTATTTGTAGTTATTGACCAAACAACACGAAAGAAACCTAAATTCCTTCTATATTAGTTATTAGTAAAGTAATTATAAATTATTCGTTAATAAGAGATTTACTTTTTTATTTGAGGCGAATTCAAAATTGTTCGAATTGTATAATCGTCAATTACTGACATTGGTAAACGACCCAAAGCAATTTGATTATAATTCAATTCGTGACGATCATAAGTAGAAAGTTCATATTCTTCAGTCATTGATAAACAATTCGTTGGACAATACTCAACGCAATTACCACAAAATATACAGACTCCGAAATCAATACTGTAATTAAGCAGCCGTTTCTTGCGAATATCAGTTTCCAATTTCCAATCAACAACGGGTAGATCTATAGGACATACACGAACGCATACTTCACAAGCAATACATTTATCAAATTCAAAATGGATTCGACCGCGGAAACGCTCCGCGGTGATTGATTTTTCATAAGGATATTGAATAGTTACGGGTAAACGATTTGCGTGGGATAAAGTAATCATGAAACTTTGACCAATGTACCTTGCAGCTCGTACTGTTTGTTGACCATAATTCATGAACCCAGTTACCATAGAGAACATATCGTTAATATATATATGAATAGTTTTATGTTTGTTTATTTCTCTTGTTTGAGACACGTTGTGAATATAGAATGTTACTTTACAGTGAAAAGAGTTGGAAAGAAGTTGTTAATAATAGATTACCGAGAGAAATAGGTAAAAGAAATTTCCATCCAAGATTCAATAGTTGGTCCATTCTTAGCCTCGGTAAAGTCCATCTTGTTGTGATAGGAATGAACAAGAACAAATAAGTTTTAGCTAATGTAATAAAGATACCAATTATCGCTCCAAAAACTCCACATGTTTTATTTATTTCAAAAAGCTCAGAAACATATATGTCCGGAATAGATATATTCCAACCTCCCAAGTAAAGAACTGTTACAAATAATGAAGAAACCAATAGGTTTAGATAGGAAGCAACATAAAATAACCCAAATTTTATACCCGAGTATTCGGTTTGATAACCTGCTACTAACTCTTCTTCTGCTTCTGGTAAATCAAAAGGTAATCTCTCACATTCTGCTAGGGAAGAAGTAATAAAAATGATAAACCCTATAGGCTGACGCCACAAATTCCATCCCCAAAAACCATATTTTGATTGCGCCTCAACAATATCAATTGTACTTGAACTGTTAGATAATTATAGTCGGTGATACCATCACTGTTACCATCGCTATTACAGAACCGTACATGAGATTTTCACCTCATACGGCTCCTTGAAGGCCAGAAATAAATATAGGGACCGCGTCAGTATTCTTTTTTGAATCTTGATATGTTTGTAGGATGGATAACTATCGGCCGGTCCCAAATTAGACCAATTGAATTCTGTCTGTTATAATTATTTTAATTCAAAATAAAAAAAGTACTTCTGAATTGATCTCATCCTTTCTTTAATTTAATAATTTCAATAATAATTTCAATTCTTCTTTGTTCAGTAATAACTTAACTGTTCAATAAAATACTTCTTGTAAAAATATCAATAACCCGTTGGTTTCACGTACGAAAAAAAAATTCTATATTAATTAATGAATTATGACACAAATTATATATCTATTAATATGTATATGGGAAATAATAAAAGTAACAAAGAATAAATAAAGTATATCTTTCTTTTTTTTTTTTTTTCGTTCCTATTCTTCTTTCTATTTCTGAGAAAAAGAGGGCTTTCAAAATAAAGTAAAGGATTATTTCGTTTCGAATAGTTATTTATTAAATCGGTGGATAGGAGTATACTCTGGATTGGAATCGTGTCATGGGGAGTACTGCCTGATCATTTCTACCAACTTAAAGCCCCAATTAGTATTCTTTGTTTGTATATTATGTAAAAATGTCCTTTTGGAGAATTTACATAATCTCCATTACTAATCCTTTACATATGTTCGTGTTTCTAACCATCCACTCGTTTTTGCTCAATCCCCCGTTATGCTAATACATAAAAATGATAGTGAAAACTCAATACGGTTGATCTTTTGAACCCGCTTCAAGTCAGGATGACTAATCAACCAATCTTGGGGGAAACGGTCTCTTCTGTTTATGTTTATTTCCGCTTAACTCTCTAACTCTTATACATAGAAAATGAGAATCAATCTTTTTACTGCGAATTTATATATAAGCTGTTTTCTTTCACTCATATAACTATTTGATTTAGTTCATCAACCCGAATAATGAATAAAAAAAAATTAAGATATCTACTCAATCCATTCCAACCCTTTCCTTGAAAGGAAGGAATAGAGAAAAGTTTATGTCTATGTATCAACGAATCGCACGTAGAGATATTGATAACACACATAAAGTTAATGGTATTTCATAACTAATTGATTGAGCAGCAGCTCGTAGACCGCCTAAAAAGGAATATTTATTATTTGACCCGTATCCCGACATAAGAAGTCCAATTGGAGCAATACTGGAAATGGCAATCCATAAAAAAACACCGATATTGAGATCCGCTAAAACAAGGTGATATCCAAAAGGAACTACTGAATAGCTTACTAAAATTGATATGACTGCTATGGATGGCCCGATACTGAATAAACGAGTATCCCCCCTAGATGGAAAAAGATTTTCTTTGAAAAGTAGTTTTGTCCCATCTGCTAGAGCTTGAAGAACTCCCAAAGGGCCGGCGTATTCAGGTCCAATACGTTGTTGTATCCCTGCCGATATTTCTCTTTCTAACCATACAATTACCAGTACGCCTATTGTGATTACCACTACAAGAGTCAAAATAGGAACAAGAACCCATAGAATTCCATAAAACTCTTTAAAAAATTCTAATCTAGAAAAAGAATCGATATCTTGTACTTCCGGTGTATCAATTATCATTTCAACGATCAACTTCTCCCATAATGATATCTATACTACCTAGTATCGTCATAATATCAGCCAATTTCATTCTTTTAACTAACCGCGGAAGAATTTGCAAATTGATAAAACCCGGCGGGCGGATTTTCCATCTCCAAGGAAAACCACTTTGATCCCCTATGAGAAAAATTCCCAATTCTCCCTTTGGGGCTTCTACTCTCACATAAAGTTCTTGTTTCGGCAATTCAAATGTAGGAGACGGCTTTTTACTAATAAATCGATATTCAAAATCATTCCATTCCGGATTCCTTTCTCTATCAAAGTATCGTATTTCTAAATTCTCATAGGGTCCCCCTGGAATTCCTTCCAGGGCCTGTTGAATAATTTTTACGGATTCTATCATTTCACCAATTCGGACTAGATAACGAGCCAATGAATCTCCTTCTTTTTGCCACTGTACTTCCCAATCAAATTCGTCGTAACATTCATAATGATCAACTTTACGAAGATCCCATTGTATTCCGGAAGCTCGCAGCATTGGTCCCGATAAACCCCAATTTATTACTTCCTCTCTACCAATAATGCCGACTCCCTCGACTCGTTCTAAAAAAATAGGATTTCGTGTAATAAGTTTTTGATATTCAGCAACTCTTGTTAAAAAATAATCGCAGAAATCCAAACATTTATCTATCCAGCCATGAGGTAGATCGGCCGCTACTCCTCCGATACGAAAATAATTATGCATCATTCTCATACCGGTGGCAGCTTCGAATAGATCATATACTAATTCTCTTTCTCTGAAAATATAGAAAAAGGGAGTTTGTGCACCAATATCCGCCATAAAAGGACCGAGCCATAACAGATGAGAAGCTATACGACTCAACTCCAACATAATTATTCTGATATAGCTGGCTCTTTTAGGTACTTGAATATTTCCCAACTGTTCCGGTCCGTTTACAGTTATTGCTTCTGTGAACATAGTAGCTAAATAATCCCACCGTGTTACATAAGGCAAATATTGTATAATTGTTCGATTTTCCGCAATTTTTTCCATTCCTCGGTGTAAATAACCCAATATTGGTTCACAGTCAATAACATCTTCACCATCTAGAGTAATGATGAGTCGAAGAACACCATGCATTGATGGGTGGTGGGGGCCCATATTGACTATCATGAGGTCTTTTCTTGTAGCCGGTATATTCATAGGTTTTTCCTCGATTCATTCTTTCATGAATTGCTGAAAACGAAAAAAAGTTCATTAAAATTCAAGATCTAATAAATCAAATAATTCAAAATGCCTTTATAAAAATAAAATTAACTAGTTTTTGACTCCCGAATATCCAACCGATTAATTAATTCTTTATAACATATTCTATTTTTCTTTGACAAATAAGACAGTAATCGTTGGCGTTTTCCCAGAATTTTACGTAAACCTCTCTGAGATAAATAGTCTTTTTTGTGTAATTGTAAATGTGAAGTAAGTCTTCGTATCCTATTGGTGAAACTAACTATTTGAAATTCAACAGATCCTCTGTTTTCGTCTTTTTCTTCTTGTGAAATAACTGAGATGAATGAATTTTTTACCATAAACTGAAATCTTCTCTCCCCCCCTCTTTTTATTTTAAGATATTTTTTATTGATAGATATCTTTATTGATCAGTAATAATAATGCCCCTAATTTTTATTTGGTATATACAAAAATTTGTATTTCGTTATTAATTTCTAATTTTTTAATTAATAAAACTTACTCAATCCTATTTTCATTTTAAAATTGGATTTGAAAGGGGATACAAAAGTATGGTTGGTTTCTTCACTCACAAAAGATAAAAGTTTAGACCTAAAATAAGAAAATTTTGTTCATTCTAGATCTAATTGATATGTCATTGAATTAGTATCATGTATCAGAATGGAATGTAAGACAATGTATGCGTGCATCTCTTTGTCGTCATAGACCAGATATGGTATGGGAAATATAGGAAAAATGTACTATTAATGAATTTTCAATCGCGGATACATATGTATCCTTACCATACTGAAACAACTGCCATTATTGGTATTAAACCAATAACGATTCATACAAGCTAAATCTTCTAATCGATAATTGGGCCAAAGAAATAGCTTTAATTTTATAAGTTTTTTTTTATATTTTTTGCTTTTATCCACAACTTGACTTTTTACCTCATTCCCATTACAAAAAGATGCCTTTCTATGTCTATTCTTAGAATTTAAACAAATTAGAATTCGCAATTCTCTACGACGTCTAGGCGATAAAATATTTTCAGGAACAAACAAATCATAATTTTTTTTATATCTATTTCCAATCATCTTTTGATGTTTTGTAATGACTTCATCAGAATTCTTATCAACATGTTTTTTTTCTCGGTATTTTTGATTTATTTGATGTTTACTTTTATGAACTAATGAAATACCGAGGGTTTGATACATAATAAATTTTCCATCATTTTTTATAGCTAGACGAATTGGTTCAATAATAAAAAACCCCCTTTTAATAAATTCTGTAAGAGTTACATCTTTCTGAATCGTCAAAATATCCAGACTCATTTCGCCCCTTTGAATAGAGGATATAGTAATTTCTCTTGGATTTATCAGTCTAAGCAGGAGACAATATACGTTGATGTTATTGATTATTTTTTTATTTAAAGAATCATCCCATCTCAATTGAAAATACAAATACCTTTTTAGGAAGAAATCAAACTCCGCTTTTGTATTGATCTTGTATTGCTTTTTATTTCTATGTTTTTTCATGTCCGATCCCTTATAATCTTCTTCAACATCTTTTTCTTGGTTTGAAAGAGCTGATTTAAGATCTGCTTGGCCCGTGGATTCTTTTTCTCCTTGATTTCGGTTTTCTAATTCAAGAGATTTTTTTTCATTCGACGATATAAAAGGATCTCTTTTTTTATTTCCAGTGATGCTTTTGTTTTCACTAGCATTTTTTTTTATATTAGAATTAAAAAGTAGTAATTTAATTGGTATAACCCACGGTTTCATTTTATACGTATTATAAAGTCTCACAAATTCTGGCAAGAACCAAAGTTCCAGATTTGATATGGGACGACTTAGTATTTCTTCATTCATTCCCATCCAATCCAAAAGGGGTTTTTGATTGGATAGGTTGATTTTTTGATCTTGCTGAAGTGTGAGATAAAAAAGACCCGTATTATTGATTTTATCAATTATTTGATACTTATTAACCCTAGTCTTAGTATATTTATTACTGTTAGTGTCAGTATCAATATTGATCCAGGCCTCAATATCGACCTTCGTTTTAAGACAAAAATCGAGAATTCTCCAATCAAAAAATTTTCTATCCGTATTTTTATCCATATCTCGAATATCATCTTCTACCATATTAAATGATTTTTTTTTATGTGTGTTGTAATTATAAAAAATATCTTGGTTAGTTTTTACTTGTAATGGTGATCCATAAATTGAAGAGTACTTCTTAGTTTCAGAATTTATAGATTTATATGCTAAAAGATCATATCTATATTGTTTTTTAAAATTATCCTTTTGATTCAATAATAAATCCGTTTCCATTTTTTTTTTTTTTTCGTAGTGAATTAATTCATCTTTTTCATATAAATCACACAAATCTTTATATAAATCTTTATTTTGAGCTATACAGTTCAATATATTTCTCCATTTTTGTGGTACTACTCTAGACCATTTAATTTGAGATACATCACATTGATATTGATAATGACTCCTTAACCAATTTGTCCATTGATTCATTCCAGAATTGCGAAGATTCTTAGGTCTTAATTCGGAATGAAATAGTTCTTGTCTTACAACAAAAAAATCCTTTATTTCATTCTTAAGAAAAAAGGGGGTTCCATTATTTCCATTATATTGAAATACGGATTTCAATTTCTCTAACTTAATAAGTTGGGTTTGGGATAATTTGTAAAATACATATGCTTGTGAAAAGTAAGATAAGTCAAAAAAAGTCTTTGAATTTTTTTGACTAAGACTAATATTAGTATTAGAAAGTGACTCTTTTATAATCGAAATAAATTTAATTAAACTTTGATTTGTTTTATTCATTCTTTCTTGATTTGCTTCATTACTATTAATGTTTTTATTAATAAATTTTTTTGTTGATTCAAGAAAAAGTTGTGTATTGATACTAGGAATATTAATCATAGATAGAAAGATATCTATGTATATCTTTTCAATGAAAAATATTATAAAATAATGGGATTTACGGATTAATCGAGCAGTTCTTCTTTTTAATATCTGCCAAATATTTTTTTGTGATTCCAATCTTTTATCATCATAACTTATTTTGTTAGAACTCAAATTTCTATCTGAAGTTATAAATCCCTTTTTCTTGTCTTTTGTAATTTTTTCTATTTGATTTATGATTGTGTTTATTCTATCAGTCAGATCTTGCATTTTTTTTTCTGTTAATGAATAATTTGTCCAATCCTGAGATCTAATTTGAATGGACGATTCCTGAATCATCCGATTACTGATTATTGAATCGTTTTTAATTTCACTCAATTCATATACTTCTATTTCTCTCAATCCAAATAATATAATTGGGTTTATTTTTGAGAGTTCTTTTATTATTTCTTTTATAAACAGAATGTTTTTAATGATCCATTTTTTTGGTTTTTTTGAGACATTTAGAAACAATTTTGTTTGTTCTTTAAAAATTCCTAGAATTATAAAACATTTCTTTTGCAATTTTTTAATTTTTTTTTTGAGTTCTTTAAAAATCGGTTCAAAAAATGAAAGTTTTTTTCTGGGAGAACCAAAAGGTAGTTCAGCTTCCATTCCAAAAATTGTTAAAAAACAAAAATCATTTTTTTGACCTTGCTTTTTCATTGGATCGTTATAAGGGGCTCGTAACTTAGATCTGTGCCAAGGTTTAAGACGAAAAGGAAATAGGATCTTGATCTGAATGCCGTCTGTTAACCAGTTTTTTGGAAATTCTTTTTCTGATAATTGAACGCCGTTATAGGTACATTTAACATGCATTTCTCTATTCCAATCCTTTAAGTCCTCATACCATTCCGGAAATTGAAATAATAGTATACGGACGATATTTTTAGCTATTATCAATGAAGGTAATATAATATATTTTCTAAGAATTGATTGGGTTACTAATAAAAAACCTCTCATTACTTGAGCAAGTAAAATACTATCCCAGGCTTCCGCTATTTGTATACGCACTTTCTCCTTTCTTTTGTCTTCTTCTTTTTTGTCCTCCTCTTTTTTTTTCGCGCTTTCTTTTGTCTTTTTCTCTGTATAATTCGAAATTGTGAATTCTGTGTTTTTCCACATCCAATTTCTAAAAATTTTTTTCATCCGTTCAGAAATATCAAAAAAAAAAAAAGATTTGTCTATTCGGTCCAAAAAAAGAGGGGAATGCGCATTTGCTTCAAAGAGTTTCCAAGTAACTGTTTTACGTCTTTGAGCGCGCATGGAGCCTTTGATTATGTCTCGACGAAAATCCGATTGTTGGGAATAACGTATCAAAGCAACTTCGCC